TGGTTGAGTTTAAAAATGCACTCATCGAATGAGTAAACAATTGAATTGGATTCAGTTGGATAGTACCAACGAAATCGAGTACTAACTTCCATTTCTTATTGAATTAACCGACCCACTTGCTATCGGACATTTATTTGATTTCTTTTTTTTTTTGTTTGCAAAAAAATTTCGGCATAGAATACTTTATTATTATGAGAATAAATCCTACTACTTCGGGTCCTGGGGTTTCCGCACTTGAAGAAAAAAACCTGGGGCGTATTGCTCAAATCATTGGTCCGGTACTGGATGTATCCTTTCCCCCAGGCAAGATGCCCAATATTTACAACGCTTTAGTAGTTAAGGGTGAAGATACAATTGGCCAGCAAATTAATGTAACTTGCGAGGTACAGCAATTATTAGGAAATAATAGAGTTAGAGCTGTAGCTATGAGTGCTACAGATGGTCTGATGAGAGGAATGGAAGTGATTGACACAGGAGCTCCTCTAAGTGTTCCAGTCGGTGGAGCGACTCTCGGACGAATTTTCAACGTTCTTGGAGAGCCCGTTGATAATTTGGGCCCTGTAGATACTCGCACAACATCTCCTATTCATAGATCTGCGCCTGCCTTTATACAGTTAGATACCAAATTATCTATTTTTGAAACGGGGATTAAAGTAGTGGATCTTTTAGCTCCTTATCGACGTGGAGGAAAAATCGGACTATTTGGGGGGGCTGGAGTGGGTAAAACAGTACTCATCATGGAATTGATCAACAACATTGCCAAAGCTCATGGAGGTGTATCCGTATTTGGCGGAGTGGGCGAACGAACTCGTGAAGGAAATGATCTTTACATGGAAATGAAAGAATCTGGAGTGATTAATGAAGAAAATATTGCAGAATCTAAAGTAGCTCTAGTCTATGGTCAGATGAATGAACCGCCGGGAGCTCGTATGAGAGTTGGTTTGACTGCCCTAACCATGGCGGAATATTTCCGGGATATTAATGAACAAGACGTACTTCTATTTATCGACAATATTTTTCGTTTCGTCCAAGCAGGATCCGAAGTATCCGCTTTATTAGGAAGAATGCCTTCTGCTGTAGGTTATCAACCTACTCTTAGTACAGAAATGGGTTCTTTGCAAGAAAGAATTACTTCTACCAAAGAGGGATCCATAACTTCTATTCAAGCCGTTTATGTACCTGCGGACGATTTGACCGACCCCGCCCCTGCCACAACATTTGCGCATTTAGATGCTACTACCGTACTATCAAGAGGACTAGCTGCCAAAGGTATCTATCCAGCAGTAGATCCTTTAGATTCAACGTCAACTATGCTCCAACCTCGGATCGTTGGTGAGGAACATTATGAAACTGCGCAAAGAGTTAAGCAAACTTCACAACGTTACAAAGAACTTCAGGACATTATAGCTATCCTTGGGTTGGACGAATTGTCCGAAGAAGATCGTTTAACCGTAGCAAGAGCACGAAAAATTGAGCGTTTCTTATCACAACCCTTCTTCGTAGCAGAAGTTTTTACCGGTTCGCCAGGAAAATATGTTGGTCTAACAGAAACAATTAGGGGGTTTCAACTGATCCTTTCCGGAGAATTAGACGGTCTTCCGGAACAGGCCTTTTATTTGGTAGGTAATATCGATGAAGCTACCGCGAAGGCTATGAATTTAGATGGGGAGAGCAAATTGAAGAAATGACCTTAAATCTATGTGTACTGACTCCTAATCGAATTGTTTGGAATTCAGAAGTGAAAGAAATTATTTTATCGACTAATAGTGGCCAAATTGGTGTATTACCAAATCACGCACCTATTGCCACGGCTGTAGATATAGGCATTTTGAGAATACGTCTTAACGACCAATGGTTAACAATAGCTCTGATGGGCGGTTTCGCTAGAATAGGCAATAATGAAATAACTATTTTAGTAAATGATGCAGAAAGAGGTAGTGACATTGATCCGCAAGAAGCTCAACAAACTCTTGAAATAACTGAAGCTAACTTGAGGAGCGCTGAAGGCAAGAGACAAACAATTGAGGCAAATTTAGCTCTCAGACGAGCTAGGACGCGAGTAGAGGCTATCAATGCGATTTCATAACTAATTGTGGGTGCGTCCTAATAATAAAAAGAAGTTCTGTTTCTACACCACACCATATTTTTATTCTGCCGATTGAATCCAATTACCAATTAAGTGTAATCAGATTTTGATGCAACAAAAAAAAAGATTCAATAAATAAAATAGAATACGAGTAGTGGAGTATGGAAAAGATAAAAAAAAGGCGAGTAGAAATACTTATTAGATACCACTTACTGCGGTATCTAATAAGCTCTACCTACTATTGGATTTGAACCAATGACTCCTGCCATATGAAAGCAATACTCTAACCACTGGGTTAAGTAGGTCATTTATCATCATAAAGAGAAACAAAAGGAACCTGTCACGTTGATAGATTATAGATGGAATATTCCTTCTAAGCAATACCATACCCACCCTTGGCAGGAAACAGATCAG